TATGGTTTATGGGGAAGACCCAGGCGCCTATATGTTTGCCTTGGCTAGAGTGCTGATTTGAGTATTGAGGGAGGAATAAATTTAGATTTATATCTAGGGATGAGTGTGTTAAGAATAGAGGTGAATATTAAAGGGGGGAAGGGGGGAAATAACAAAAGGAGTACTGGGATGCATTGTATAATAGTATGTCCTGTGACCATTAACTATAATGCCCATGCCTACCATTATGGGGATGCTCAAGATGCAGTTAAGTCCAGCTACAATTTATGCTCCGGGTCGGGGCCTTTGACGGCCATAGCTGAGTCCAAGCATCCCCGAAAATTAAAAAATACCAAATGCATGACAGCACAGTTATGTGTGAGCATGGGCTGATTAGTCATTAGTCCATCGAGATGTCTTATTTAAGAGGAAAGTGTGGGCGATTTTAGGTGAGATGGCCCTGAAGAAAGAACCAGATGTCTGATAAAATTCATTAAATAGCTACCCCCACAATTAATGGGCCCGGAGCGAGAAGAGGGATCCCTGTCTAGCGGGTTGCTGGTTTCACGCGGCATGGTCGTCAAGCTCGTGATCTAGTGGAAGGGATACGCATGTTGACAAGGGCAGATTTGACTTTAATGTGCTATGTACGAATGAGCACCAAAATGTACTATGTACTGTAATTAAGTCCAGCTGTACCTGCTTATATGCGTAGGGAAAATCATTTAATGTACTTAATACATATTATGTCTTTATTACATTAATGCTCATGTACATGCTTATATGCATGGGGTAAATCATTTAATGTACTATATACATATTATGTCTGCATTACATTAATATTTATGTACTACCCAGGCAAATTAAGGGTATGTACCACATACATGCGTAATTATCGTACATTAATGTTGTGTTTATGAACACATGTTATTGATGTGGGGTGGGAAGTTAGTGTTGTATTGTTAGGAATTTTGGTGAATTTAATACTGGGGAGTCTCTTGATATCTTTGGGGATATATTGATAAGCGTCGTTAGTGGTGATTCAGGGAGTAGTTTAAATAGAACTTCAGCTTTGGGTGTTGATAGTGAAGCTATAGCTTCTTCCTTGAAGTCTTAGGGAGGTTGGTTGCTCTCCTTCTCTGGTTTACAAGGCCAGTATACTGATTGTACTACAAAGACTTGTCTTCATTTTAGGAGGTTGTTTTCGATGGTACTAGCTACTGGCATCAGTACTAGGATGATTAGGAAGTATATGATGGATGCTAGTTGTCCAATAATGATGTAGGGGTGTTCGACTGGCTGTCCTCCAATTCATGTGAGTGTAAGTAAATCTGCTACTAGGATTCAGAATATACATTGGCTGATTGGTCGGAATATTATGCTTCGTTGTTTGGATGTGTGGAGGAAGGGCACGAGTGCTAGGATTAGAATTGAGAGGACTAGGGCTAAAACTCCGCCTAGTTTGTTGGGGATTGATCGTAGGATTGCGTATGCAAATAGGAAGTATCACTCGGGCTTGATGTGAGGGGGTGTGTTGAGTGGGTTTGCTGGAGTGTAGTTGTCTGGGTCTCCGAGTAGGTCGGGTGTGAACAGTACTAGTAGTATGAGGGTGAGGATTAGTAGCACGATGCCTAGGATATCTTTGATTGTGTAGTAGGGGTGGAATGGGATTTTGTCTGTGTCTGATGAGATTCCTGTGGGGTTGTTGGATCCTGTTTCGTGGAGGAAAAGTAGGTGCACTATGGCGAGGGCTGTGATGATGAATGGGAGAATGAAATGGAAGGCAAAGAATCGGGTGAGGGTGGCTTTGTCTACGGAGAATCCTCCTCAGATTCATTCTACTAAGTTTGTGCCAATATATGGGATTGCTGAGAGGAGGTTAGTAATGACTGTAGCCCCTCAGAATGATATTTGTCCTCATGGTAGGACATAGCCTATGAATGCTGTGGCTATTGTTGTGAGTAGGAGGATTACTCCGATGTTTCATGTTTCTAAGAAAGTGTATGATCCATAGTATAGGCCTCGTCCTACGTGTATGAATAGGCAGATAAAGAATATCGACGCCCCGTTTGCGTGTATATATCGGATAATTCAGCCATAGTTTACATCTCGGCAGATGTGTGTTACAGAAGAGAATGCTGTTGTTGTGTCGGATGTATAGTGTATTGCTAGGAATAGGCCTGTTAGGATTTGTAGAATTAGGCAGATGCCCAGGAGGGAGCCGAAGTTTCATCATGATGAGATGTTTGATGGGGTTGGGAGATCAATAAATGCATTATTTACAATTTTTATTAGTGGGTGAGTTTTTCGAATGTTAGTCATTAATGTTCTTGTAGTTGAATAACAACGATGATTTTTCATATCATTGGTCATGGTTAGATTCCATGTGAGAATGATGATAACATATATTGTATTTATTTTAAGTATCATTTTTGTGTTAGGCTTTGTGGGGTTTTCTTCAAAGCCTTCACCTATTTATGGGGGGTTAGGGTTAATTGTGAGTGGTGGAGTTGGATGTGGTATTGTGCTAAATTTTGGTGGGTCTTTTTTAGGTTTAATGGTTTTTTTAATTTATTTAGGGGGTATAATGGTGGTTTTTGGTTATACAACTGCTATGGCTACTGAACAGTATCCTGAAGTTTGAGTTTCTAGTAAGGTTGTTTTAGGGGCGTTTATTACTGGCTTGTTGATGGAATTTTTTATGGTTTATTACGTGTTGAAGGATAAGGAGGTAGAGATTGTGTTTAAGTTTAATGGAATAGGGGATTGGGTTATTTATGATACAGGGGATTCTGGGTTTTTTAGTGAGGAAGCTATGGGGATTGCTGCTTTATACAGTTATGGTACTTGGTTGGTTATTGTTACTGGTTGGTCCTTATTGATTGGTGTTGTAGTAATTATGGAGGTTACTCGTGGAAATTAAATAGGATTATGCTAGTGAGGATTGTAATTAGGAAAGAGAGGAAATACAGTTTGATTAGGCCTTTTTGGTTTGTTACCATGATGGATATTTTTATTTGAGTTGTTGAAATGGTTTTTGGTAGGATGGTTTCCAGTCAGATAAGGTCTAGGAGGGAGGATGCTGATTTTTGGCTTATTGTTAGATTTGTGTAGGGGACTAAACGGTGTATGATTGTAGGATAGTATCCTAGTAGATTAGAGAATTTGAAGGTGTTTGATGGGTAGTTGAATTTTAGGGTATAGGTTATATTACTGATTTCTAATGCTAAAATAAATCCTAGGGCTGTAATTACTAGGGCAGTTATTTTTAGATAGTAGGGTATAGTTATTTGAGGAACTGTTGTTGGGGGGATGTTGTTGGAGATAATGAACCCTGCGAAAAGACTTCCGATTAGTAAGCGTTTGATTGAATTGATTAAGAGTGGGTTGTTTTCATTGATGGTAATAAGGGTTGGGAATCGGGGTTGTCCTAGGAGTGTGAAAAAGATAATACGGGTGCTATAGATGGCTGTGAAGGAGGTGGCGATGAGTGTTATTAAGAGGGCTCAGGCGTTGGTATATGACGTATTGGCAGATTCAATGATTAGGTCTTTGGAATAGAATCCGGTGAGGAAGGGTATTCCTGTTAGTGCTAGACTGCCGATAATAAGGGCTGTTGTGGTGAATGGTATTGCTTTGAGTAGGCCTCCTATTTTTCGGATGTCTTGTTCGTCATTTAGGTTATGGATGATGGAACCGGAGCACATAAATAATATGGCTTTGAAGAAGGCGTGGGTGCAGATGTGAAGAAATGCTAGATAGGGTTGATTAATTCCGATTGTTACTATTATAAGACCAAGTTGGCTGGATGTAGAGAAGGCGACGATTTTTTTAATATCATTTTGGGTGAGGGCGCATATTGCTGTAAATAATGTGGTGATAGCTCCTAGGCATAGTATAATAGATTGGACAAACTCGTTATTTTCTGTTAATGGGTAGAAGCGGATTAGTAAAAAAATGCCTGCTACTACTATTGTGCTTGAGTGGAGTAATGCTGAGACGGGAGTTGGGCCTTCTATTGCGGATGGTAGTCACGGGTGTAGGCCAAATTGTGCGGATTTTCCGGTTGCTGCTAATGTTAGGCCTATTAGGGGTAAATTTGAGTTATCTGGTTTTAGTATAAAGATCTGTTGAAGGTCTCAGGTGTTAAGATTAGTTAGGAATCATGCTATTGCTAGGATAAATCCGATGTCGCCGATGCGGTTGTATAGAATTGCTTGTAGGGCTGCTGTGTTTGCGTCTGTTCGTCCATATCATCATCCGATTAGTAAAAATGATATGATTCCTACTCCTTCTCAGCCGATAAATAGTTGGAAGAGGTTGTTTGCAGTGACGAGAATGAGTATTGTAATAAGAAATGAAAGTAGATATTTGAAAAATTGGTTAATGTTGGGGTCTGAGTGCATATATCATATTGAGAATTCTATGATGGATCATGTGACGAATAGTGCTACTGGGACAAACATTATTGAGAAGTAATCTATTTTGAAGCTGAGGGATAGTTTGAGGGTTTGAATAGTTAGTCAGTGTCAGTTTGAAATGACTGTTTCTTGTCCTGTGTGGATAAATATTATTGTAGGAATTATGCTAGTGATGAAGGCATATGAGACGGTTGTTTTTACGTAGAGAGGGTAGTTGGATGATTTATAGGTGTTGAGGCTAGTTGTTATGATAGGGGTGATCAGTAGGATTAAGGTTGTTAATGTGAAGGAAGATAATAGGTTGATTACTTTTATTTGGAGTTGCACCAATTTTTTGGTTCCTAAGACCAATGGATAACTACTATCCTTTAAAAGTTTGAAAAAGCCATGTTGTTAGGCATGGGGCATAGAATTAGCAGTTCTTGCATACTTTTTCGGTAAATAAGAAGGTTGTAGGCTTCTATTATTAGATTCACAGTCTAATGTTTTTTTAAAACTATATTTACAGTATAGGGGGCCTAGGATGACTTTTGGGTTTAGGGATAGAAGTAGTAGTGGTAGTATGTGTAGTGCTATGAGTGCGTTTTCTCGTGTGAAGGAGGGTGAGATGTTGTTGATGTGGTGCGTATATTTGCCCCGTTGTGTTGTGATTAGCATGTGGAGGGAGTATAAAGCAGTAATTGTTATATTAAGTCCTATTAGGATAATTGTGATGTTAGATCATGAGAAGGTTGATATTATCACGAATAGTTCTCCAACTAGGTTGATTGTGGGGGGTAGAGCTAGGTTAGTTAGGCTTGCTAAGAGTCATCAGGCAGCTATTAGTGGAAGGAGTGTTTGTAGGCCACGAGCTAAAATTATTGTACGGCTGTGGATTCGTTCGTAGTTGGAGTTTGCTAGGCAGAAAAGTATTGAGGATGTGAGGCCATGGGCGACTATCAGGGCGGTGGCTCCTATGAAGCTTCAGGGTGTTTGAATGAGGATAGCTACGATAACAAGTGCTATGTGGCTGACAGAAGAATATGCGATAAGTGATTTTAGGTCAGTTTGGCGAAGGCAAATTGAGCTGGTTATGATTATGCCTCATAATGATAGTATAATGAATGGGTATGATATGAAATCAGTTACTGGGTTTAGGAGCAGTGTAATTCGTAGTATGCCATATCCTCCTAGTTTTAGTAGAATTGCCGCAAGGACTATGGAGCCTGCAATGGGGGCTTCTACATGAGCTTTGGGTAGTCAGAGGTGAAGTCCGTATAGTGGTATTTTTACTATGAAGGCTATTATACATGCTAGTCATATAAAAGTGTTGGATCAGGAGTTAGGTATTGGTTGCACTCAGTATTGAAGGATTAGGAAGTTTAATGATCCAATTGTGTTTTGAATGTGGATTAGTGCGACTAGTAAAGGCAGGGATCCTGCTAGTGTGTAAAACAGGAAGTAGAGGCCGGCATTTAGGCGGTCTGCTTGGTTTCCTCATCGGGTGATAATAATAAGTGTAGGGATTAGTGTTGCTTCAAATAAGACATAGAAGAAAATTAGTTCTGTTGCAGTGAATGTCATAATTAGGAGGAGTTGTAGTAGAATTAGTATTGAGATAAATAGTTTTTTCCGAGCTAGGCTTTCTTTTGATAAGTGGTGTTGACTTGCTATAAGTATTAGGGGAAGAAGTCATATAGTTAAAATTAGTAGTGGAGTAGATAATGAGTCGGAGAAGAAAGTTAGTGAAAAGTTAAGACTGTTATCGCCGAATTGATTTATGAGGAGTAGGCTTGTAAAGCTAATTAATAGACCGTGAAGTGTGGGATTAATTCAGATTGTGTTATTTTTTGATAGTCAGGTTAGGGGTATGAGTATTATTGTGGGGATAATATATTTTAGCATTGTAGTAAGTTAAGATTTTGTACATAGTCGGTACCGTATGTGTTTGATACCATTACTAGCAAAGATAGGCCTAGTGCTGCTTCACAGGCTGCAAAAACTAGTAAGATAATGGGTATTATACTGGCTAAGGTGAAGTGTGAATTTAGAATCGTTAAGGTGGCTATGACAAATAGAGACAATATTATTCCTTCTAGGCATAGGAGAGAGGATATTAGATGGGATCGATATATTAGTAGTCCTATGAGAGATATTGCAAATGCTATTATAATATTTATGTATACGAGGGACATTTGGTAGTTATGAGTTAAATCATAATCTAATGAGTCGAAATCATTTATTTTGTTTTAAACTAAATACCATATTCGGTTCATTCTAGTCCTTTTTGGGTTCACTCGTAGGCCAGGCTTACGGCTAATAGGAAGATTAGGAGGAGGGCTATTGTGAGTATAGTGCTTAAATTAGTTGTTTGTGAGGCTCAGGGTAGTGGGAGAAGTAGTGCAATTTCTAGGTCGAAGAGGAGAAATGTGATGGCCACTAGGAAAAATTTCATGGAGAAAGGGAGGCGGGCGGATCCTATGGGGTCAAATCCGCATTCATATGGGCTTGTTTTTTCTGAATATACGTTCAGTTGGGGAAGTCAGAATGCAATAGTTACGAGCAATGTGGCTAGTATAAAGTTAGTTATAAGGGTAATTATAAGGTTTATTATTCTTTTTCGGGCTGAACCGAAACTAACTGATTGGAAGTCAGTTGTACTGGTTGATACTAAAAGAACATGAGCCTCATCAGTAGATGGAGATGTAGAGGAAAAGTCATACTACGTCTACGAAGTGTCAGTATCAGGCAGCGGCTTCAAAACCGAAATGGTGGCTAGAGGTGAAGTGAAATTTTAGTTGGCGGAAGAAACAAACGATTAAGAAGGTGGATCCAATAATGACGTGGAGGCCATGGAATCCCGTAGCTACAAAGAAGGTTGAGCCGTAAACTCCGTCTGAGATGGTAAAGGGTGCTTCATAATACTCTGAGGCTTGTAGAAGTGTAAAGTATACTCCTAGTGTGATGGTGATAAACAGGGCTTGTAGCATATGGTTGCGGTTTCCTTCTATTAGGCTATGGTGGGCTCAAGTAATAGAGACTCCTGAGGCTAGAAGGACGGAGGTGTTGAGTAGTGGGACTTCTAGGGGGTTAAGTGGGTGGATGCCTGTTGGGGGTCAGCAGCCGCCTAGTTCAGGTGTGGGAGCAAGGCTTGAGTGGTAAAAAGCCCAGAAGAACCCGGTAAAGAATAGGACTTCAGAGATGATGAAGAGGATTATTCCGTAGCGAAGGCCTTTCTGGACAGTTGGGGTGTGATGGCCTTGGAATGTACTTTCTCGGATAACATCTCGTCATCATTGGTATATTGTAAGTATGTTTGTTGTTAGACCTAGGGTCAGTAGGATTATTGAGTTAAAGTGAAATCATATGGTGAGGCCGGATGTTATCAAGAGAGCGGACAGTGCTCCTGTGAGGGGTCAGGGGCTTGGGTTTACTATGTGGTAACCATGGGTTTGGTGTGTCATTATGTATTATCATGCAGGTATAGGCTAACTAGAAGAGTAAATACGTAGGCTTGAATTATAGCTACTGCGAACTCTAGGATTGTTAGTAGAATTAGGATAATGAATGTAATAGATGCTGCTATGGTGCTGATATTTATTAGTGCAAGGGTGGCTCCTCCAATTAAGTGAATTAATAAGTGTCCAGCTGTGATATTGGCTGTTAGTCGTACGGCAAGGGCTATTGGTTGGATGAAGAGACTAATGGTTTCGATGATTACTAGCATTGGGATTAGTGGGGTTGGTGTTCCTTGTGGTAGGAAATGAGCGAGTGATGTTTTGGTTTTGTTGCGGAAGCCTGTGATTACGGCTCCTGCTCACAGGGGAATAGCCATGCCTAGGTTTATTGATAGTTGTGTTGTTGGTGTGAATGAGTGGGGTAATAGGCCTAATAAATTTGTAGACCCAATAAATAAAATCAGGGATATTAGTATTAATGTTCATGCTTGTCCTTTGACGTTGTGAATAATTATTATTTGTTTTGAGATGAGTTGAAGTGCTCATTGTTGGAGGGAGATGAGGCGGTTATTAATTAATCGGTTTGATGTGGGGAATAGTAAGCTAGGGAATAGGACGATAAGGGTGACAAGGGGAAGGCCTAGTACTATAGGGGTAATGAAAGAGGTAAATAAATTTTCGTTCATGTTGCTTCTCAAGGGCTGCTTTGTTTTGGTTTTTTTGTTGTTGTTAATTCCGGGTTATAGTAGAAATTGTGCTTTGAGATTTTTAATTGGAAAATAATGAAGAGAGTTAGGAATATCGATAGAATTATCGTGAGTCATGTTGATGTATCTAGTTGTGGCATGTCATCAAGGAGAGGATAATACTCCCAGTCTTTAACTTAAAAGGTTAACGCTGTGTAGCTTCTTGATGATTTTATAGTACTGATGCAGATCATTTTTCGAAATATTTCAGTGGGACTAGTTCGAGAACAATTGGTATAAAACTGTGATTTGATCCGCAGATTTCTGAGCATTGACCATAGAATAGGCCTGGACGAGTTGACATGAGGGTTGTTTGATTTAAACGACCTGGAATTGCGTCTGTTTTTAGTCCTAGGGAAGGTACTGCTCATGAGTGGAGAACATCTTCAGAGGAGATTAGTATTCGAATTGTTATTTCTATAGGCAATACAACTCGGTTGTCTACTTCCAGTAATCGGAGTTCTCCTGGCTTTAGTTCTGATGTTGGAATCATGTAGGAGTCAAAGGTTAGGTCTTCATAGTCGGTATATTCATAGCTTCAGTACCATTGATGTCCTATGGTTTTTACTGTAAGGGATGGGTTGTTGATTTCATCTATTATGTACAGGATCCGTAGAGATGGCAGGGCAATTGTGATTAGAATAATGGCAGGTATGATGGTTCAGATTGTCTCTACTTCTTGTGCGTCTATGGTGCTGACATGGGTTAATTTTGTTGTTAGTATTAGTGCAATGATGTATAGAACCAATGAGCTAATCAGAAAAACGATTATTAGTGTGTGGTCGTGAAAATGTAGCAGTTCTTCCATGATAGGTGATGTTGCATCTTGAAAGCCTAGCTGTATGGGATATGCCATATGAGATGTACGGGATTTTCACCTGTAATTTAATCTTGACAAGGTTATGTAATGTTTTACTAACATCTCGTTTATTGAGAGAGACATAATGGCTATGGTGTTGGCTTGAAACCAATTTCAGGGGGTTCGATTCCTTCCTTTCTTATTTTAGGTTAACGTATGTGGGTTCTTCAAATGTGTGGTATGGTGGAGGGCATCCGTTTAATCATTCTAAATTCGTTGTGGTCAGGTCTACAGCTAGGACTTCTCGTTTAGATGCGAATGCTTCTCAGATGATGAAAACTATTAGTATTACCGCTGTTAGTGAGATAAATGAGCCTATAGATGAGATGGTGTTTCATATTGTATATGCGTCTGGGTAATCAGAATATCGTCGTGGTATACCGGATAGTCCTAGGAAATGTTGTGGGAAGAAAGTTATGTTAACGCCTACAAATATAATCGCAAAGTGGATTTTGGCTCATGTATCGTTAAGAGTGTAGCCTGAGAACAGGGGGAATCAGTGTACGAATCCTCCCATGATAGCGAATACAGCTCCTATTGATAGCACGTAGTGGAAATGTGCGACCACATAATATGTGTCATGGAGGACGATGTCGAGGGAGGAGTTAGCTAGGACAATTCCAGTTAGGCCTCCAACTGTAAAAAGGAAAATGAAGCCTAGGGCTCATATTATAGCGGGGGATCACTTGATATTTCCTCCGTGGAGCGTTGCTAATCAGCTAAAGACTTTCACTCCGGTTGGGATAGCAATAATTATAGTAGCTGATGTGAAGTAGGCTCGTGTATCGACGTCTATTCCGACTGTGAATATGTGATGGGCTCATACAATAAATCCCAAGAATCCGATTGATATTATGGCTCATACTATTCCTATATATCCGAATGGTTCTTTTTTTCCTGAATAGTAGGTTACAATGTGGGAGATTATTCCAAATCCAGGTAAAATGAGAATGTATACTTCGGGGTGTCCAAAGAATCAAAATAGGTGTTGATATAAAATAGGGTCTCCCCCTCCTGCCGGGTCGAAGAAGGTCGTGTTCAGGTTTCGGTCTGTCAACAGTATTGTAATGCCAGCTGCTAATACAGGGAGTGAGAGTAGGAGTAATACGGCAGTGATTAGTACGGATCACACGAATAGGGGAGTTTGATATTGTGATATTGCAGGAGGTTTTATGTTGATAATAGTTGTAATAAAATTGATGGCTCCTAAAATTGAGGAGACACCAGCCAGGTGTAAAGAGAAAATGGTTAGGTCTACTGAGGCTCCTGCATGGGCTAAATTGCCTGCTAAGGGGGGGTATACGGTTCAACCTGTTCCTGCTCCGGCTTCAACCATAGAGGATGCTAGGAGTAATAGGAAGGAAGGGGGGAGGAGTAAAAAACTTATGTTGTTTATCCGGGGAAATGCTATATCGGGGGCTCCAATTATTAAGGGAACTAGTCAGTTGCCAAAGCCTCCAATTATAATAGGTATTACTATGAAAAAGATTATTACGAATGCGTGTGCGGTTACAACTACATTGTAGATTTGGTCGTCTCCAAGTAGAGTTCCGGGTTGGCCTAGTTCAGCGCGAATTAGCAGGCTTAGGGCAGTTCCTACTATGCCAGCTCAGGCACCAAATAGGAGGTAAAGAGTGCCAATATCTTTGTGGTTAGTTGAAAATAATCAGCGGTTGATGAACATAGGTAAAATGGCTGAGTAAAGCAATAGACTGTAAATCTAAGAACGGAGGTTTAATTCCTCTTTTTACCAGGTCCTGTAGTGAATAAAACATATTGAATTGCAAATTCAAAGAAGCAGCTTCAATTCTGCCGGGGCTTCTCCCGCCTTTTTTTTCCTTGAGGCGGGAGAAGTAGATTGAAGCCAGTTGTTTAGGGTGTTTAGCTGTTAACTAAAGTTTCGTGGGGGTGGAGCCCACCAATCTAGTGAGGATTTAGCTTAATTAAAGTGGTTGATTTGCATTCGATTGATGTAAGATATGATCTTGCAATCCTTATCAGGAATTAAGTAAATCATACTTGCTTAGGGCTTTGAAGGCTCTTGGTCTGTTTAACCTAAATTCCTAGTCTAAGATTGAGAGGATTGGTGTAAGTGGTAGTAGTATAGTGGATAGTACGGTTATTGTTGGTAAGAGGATTATTCGTTTTGTAGTTGAGAATTGTCATTTTATTTTTATGTTGTTTGTAGAAGGAAATATTGTGAGTGCGGTAGAGTATGTAAGTCGTATGTAGAAATACAGATTTAGTAGTGCTGTGATTGCTATAAGGGTGGGTAAAATAATATTATTGTTTTTTGTTATTTCTTGAATAATTATTCATTTTGGTATAAATCCGGATAGTGGAGGGAGTCCTCCTATTGATATGAGGGTGATGAGGGTTAGAATCGTTATAATGGGTGCTTTGTTTCATGTGTGTGATAGTGATAGGGTGGTTGTAGTTGAGTTGGCTATGAATAGTATAAATATGGTGGAGGTTATAATGATATAAATAACTAGGTTTAGTAGTGTTATTGTTGGATTATATAGTAAGACTGCTGTTATTCAGCCTATGTGGGCAATTGATGAGTAGGCTATAATTTTTCGTAGTTGGGTTTGGTTTAGTCCTCCTCAGCCTCCAATTATAATGGATAGAATTGATAGGGTTAAGATTAGGTTTAGGTTAATGGATGGGAGAATTTGGTATAGTACTGATATGGGTGCTAGTTTTTGTCATGTTAGTAGGATTAGGCCTGAGGATAAGGGGATACCTTGTGTTACTTCTGGGACTCAGAAATGGAATGGAGCTATTCCTAGTTTTATAGTGAGGGCTATAGTTATAAGTATAGAGGCTGTTGGGTTGAATAGTTTTATTACGGTTCATTGGCTTGAAAATATTAAGTTAATAATAACAGCTATTATCAATAATATTGAAGCTGTTGATTGAGTTAGGAAATATTTGGTTGACGCTTCTGTGGCTCGTGGATTGTGTTTTTTTATTATAATGGGAATGATGGCAAGTATATTTATTTCAAATCCGATTCAGATGAGTAGTCAGTGGGAGCTGATTATAACAATGATGGTTCCAAGTATGACGGTTAGTAGAATAATAATGAAGATAATTGGGTTTATTAGTACGGGAAGGATATGAACCAACATTTTCGGGGTATGGGCCCGATAGCTTAATTAGCTGACCTTACTGTTAGAACTTGGTGTATTTGGGAGCACGAAGAGTTTTGGGTTCTTAGGAGTAGGTTCGATTCCTATAGTTCTAGAAATAAGAGGGCTTGAACCTCTATTATTTACTCTATCAAAGTAATTCTTTTGTCAGACATATTTCTTATGTTTGTGGGGGGATGCTTGATAGGAGGATGGGTAGTGATACGTGTCATATGCATAGGGCTAGTGTTAGTGGTAGGAAGTTTTTTCATAATAGGTGTATTAGTTGGTCATAGCGGAATCGGGGGTAGGATGCTCGGATTCATAGGAAAGTGGTTGTAAGTAGTAGGGACTTAATGGTGAAGTTAATTGTGTAGAGTTCTGGTAAGTATGGGTTGTGAAATGCTCCTAGGAAGAGGGTTGTTGTGAAGATATTTATTATGATGATGTTTGCGTACTCTGCTATGAAGAATAGAGCAAATGGTCCTGCGGCATATTCTACGTTAAAGCCTGATACTAGTTCAGATTCTCCTTCGGTGAGGTCAAATGGTGCTCGGTTTGTTTCTGCTAGTGTTGAGATGAATCATATTATTGCTAGGGGTCATGCTGGGAAAATTAGTCATACTTGTTCTTGTGTAATAATTAACGTGGAAAGGGTAAAGGATCCATTTATTAGTAAGATTGACAGTAAAATAATTGCCAGTGTTACTTCGTATGAAATTGTTTGTGCTACAGCTCGTAAGGCTCCGATGAGGGCATATTTTGAGTTGGAGGCTCAGCCTGATCAGAGGATTGAATATACGGCTAAGCTTGATATTGCTAATATGAAGAGGATTCCTAGGTTTATGTTGATGAGAGGATAAGGTATGGGCAGGGGGATTCATATGATTAGGGCTAGACTTAGGGCCAGGATTGGTGCTAGGATAAATATTGAGATTGAGGATGTGGCAGGTCGTAGGGGTTCTTTGATGAAAAGTTTAATTGCATCGGCGATAGGTTGGAGAAGGCCATATGGTCCTACAATGTTTGGGCCTTTTCGTAGTTGCATGTAGCCTAGGACTTTTCGTTCGACTAGGGTGAGGAAGGCTACAGCCAAGAGAATGGGGATAATAAGTATTAGGATATTAATTATAAGCATTTTGTTAAGGAGAGAATTTGAATCTCTGAGTATAAAGGTTTAAGTTTTACGCAATTACCGGGCTCTGCCACCTTAACTAAGCCCTTTTTTAGGGCAGGTTTTGCTTGTGGAATTAATTGAGATGAGGTCATTAATTGGTTTAAGGCGCTTTATTGAAGTTGGCCTTATTTCTCTTGTCCTTTCGTACTGGGAGAAATACACAACAGATAGAAACCGACCTGGATTACTCCGGTCTGAACTCAGATCACGTAGGACTTTAATCGTTGAACAAACGAACCTTTGATAGCGGTTGCACCATCGGGGTGTCCTGATCCAACATCGAGGTCGTAAACCCTATTGTCGATATGGACTCTTGAATAGGATTGCGCTGTTATCCCTAGGGTAACTTGTTCCGTTGATCAAATTTTTGGATCAATAAGCGATAATTTGGTTTGACTTGTAGGTCTAGCCTTTAAAATCGTTCGGAGGATTTTTTGTTCTCCGAGGTCGCCCCAACCAAAACTGCTAGCCCATAAAGAGTGTTATTATCCCTTGATGGTTGAGAGTGTTTTCTTTGGGTTAGTTAGTTAAAGCTCCATAGGGTCTTCTCGTCTTGTTAATATATCCCCGCCTCTTCACGGGGAGGTCAATTTCACTGATTGGAAGTAAGAGACAGTAAAACTCTCGTGTTGCCGTTCATACAAGTCCTTATTTAGAGAACAAATGATTATGCTACCTTTGCACGGTCAGGATACCGCGGCCGTTTAACGTCTAGTCACTGGGCAGGCAGTGCCTCTAATACTGGGGATGCTAGAGGTGATGTTTTTGGTAAACAGGCGGAGTTTGTGTTTGCCGAGTTCCTTTTACTTCTTTTAATCTTTCCTGGGTGCACTCCTGTGTTGGGTTAACAGTACGATTAATAAATTATTTATCGTTGGGTTAATTTTATTTACTGTTAACAGTCAGGGTATTATCAGGTACTGACTTAAACTTGTGCGAGGAGAAAATATTTCTTGTTACTCATATTAACATTATTGCTTCTATTTGGTAATAGAATGGTCCAGTATTAGGGCTAGGAGTTGGTTGTTTATTTTTTGGGATTAACATTATTTTTGTTGTTGAGCTTTAACGCTTTCTTAATTGGTGGCTGCTTTTAGGCCTACTATGGTGTTGTTAGATCTTACTCTCTAGTTAAGGTTGTATCCGTTTCTAAAAGGCTGTACCTTTTTAGACTAACTTTTAAAGATACAGTAAATTTGTTTATATTTTTGGTATCTTTAAAGCTGAACTAAGATTCATTTCTTGGACAACCAGCTATCACCAGGCTCGTTGGGCGTGTCACCTCTACTCATAAATCTTCTCACTATTTTGCCACATAGATGAGTTGGTTCTAAATAAACTGTTCGTGAGTAGCTCGTCTGGTTTCGGGATACTTAGCTAAAATTCGTTTTGTTAAGTTTTTGCTCGTTAATTCATTATGCAAAAGGTACAAGGGTTAATCTTTGCTTTTTTGTACTTTGATTTTTTCTTTCATCGTTCCCTTACGGTACTTTCTCTATAGCGCCGTGTTAAAATTTCTATCTCCTATACTTTTAGTTAGGGTAAATGTTTTGTTTTAGTTTGTTTTGGTTGTTTGGTTTGGGGTGGGGTTTGGGCTAGATATAGTTCAAGATATTCATAATATGTGAAATCTTCTAGGTGTAAACTAGGTGCTTTAGTTAAGCTATATCTTGATTTGTCCAAGCACACTTTCCAGTATGCTTACCTTGTTACGACTTGTCTCCTCTCATAGGGCTGGTGCGTGGTGAATAGGTTTGAGTGCATCGTATTTACTTGAGGAGGGTGACGGGCGGTGTGTGCGTGCTTCATGGCCTGGTTCAACTAAGCACTCTGTTCTTAGTTTACTGCTAAATCCTCCTTTAGTCATTAGTTTCATAATGGCTTTCGTATGTGAATTTTCTAGAGATAGAAAATGTAGCCCATTTCTTCCCATTCCATAGGTTACACCTTGACCTAACGTCTTTATGTAATATGATTAAGCTTACTTTTATTCCTTTTTAGGGTTTGCTGAAGATGGCGGTATATAGACTGAATTAGCAAGGATTGGTGAGGTTTATCGGGGTTTATCGATTATAGAACAGGCTCCTCTAGGTGGATATAAAGCACCGCCAAGTCCTTTGAGTTTTGGGCTGTTGCCGGTAGTACTCTGGCGAATAATTTTGTTTTTATAATTATTTATGTTTAGGGCTAAGCATAGTGGGGTATCTAATCCCAGTTTGGGTCTTAGCTATAGTGTGTCAGCTGTTATAGGGTTACTTTCGTCATTTATTTTTGTTATAATGATGGCTTTTTACAGTTTAATTAGAATTTAACTCTATTTGATGTGGTGCTTTAACACGTTTTACGCCGTGTTCCTGTTAGCTTGGGTTAATCGTATGACCGCGGTGGCTGGCACGAGATTTACCAACCCTAGTCAATATGGCTTAGTCAAACTTTCGTTTATGGCTTAATTTTTGTCACTGCTGTCTCCCGTGGGGGTGTGGTTGTGCAAGGCGTTGTGAGCTACGAGGTGTGTGCTTGATACCTGCTCCTTCTAGTCCGATTGATTTGGAGGGCGTTACTCACCGGGGCGTGGATGCTTGCATGTGTAAGTCTATTGAAAGTTAACAGGAAGGCTGGGACCAAACCTATGTGTTTATGGAGTTAGTGCACTCATCTAGGCATTTTCAGTGCCTTGCTTTAATTTTAAGCTACATTAAC